GTTCACATAGCTTAATGCTAAAGCATGGCACTGAAGCTGCCAAGATGGCACACGATGATGCCTGCGAACAAAGACTTAGTCCTAACCTTACAGTTGGTTTTTGCTAGACATATACATGCAAGTATCCGCGCCCCAGTGTAGATGCCCTCGACAGCCTACCACCACTAGGCCTTGAGGAGCGGGTATCAGGCACACCCAAGCAGTAGCCCAAGACGCCTTGCCAAGCCACGCCCCCACGGGTATCCAGCAGTAGTTAACATTAAGCAATGAGTGTAAACTCGACTTAGTCATAGCAAGCCCCACTTTCCCCTCAAGGGTCGGTAAATCTTGTGCCAGCCACCGCGGTCACACAAGAGACCCAAATCAACTGTTCCACAAGCGGCGTAAAGAGTGGTAATAATGCTTATCCTACTTAGCTAAGATCAAAATGCAACTAAGCTGTCGCAAGCACAAGATGCACCTAAACACACCATCAAGATGATCTTAGGAACTAGCGACTGATTTGAGCCCACGAAAGCCAGGGCCCAAACTGGGATTAGATACCCCACTATGCCTGGCCCTAAATCTTGATACTTATCTTACCAAAGTATCCGCCAGAGAACTACGAGCGCAAACGCTTAAAACTCTAAGGACTTGGCGGTGCCCTAAACCCACCTAGAGGAGCCTGTTCTATAATCGATAACCCACGATTAACCCAACCGCCCCTTGCCAGACACAGCCTACATACCGCCGTCGCCAGCCCACCTCGAATGAGAGTACAGCAGTGAGCGCAACAGCATTCCCGCTAACAAGACAGGTCAAGGTATAGCCCATGGGGCGGAAGAAATGGGCTACATTCCCTATCACACTAGGGCAACACGAAAAGAAGCATGAAACTGCTTCTAGAAGGAGGATTTAGCAGTAAAATGAGATAATAAAGCCCATTTTAAGCCGGCCCTAGGGCACGTACATACCGCCCGTCACCCTCCTCACAAGCCACACTCCCACATAACTAATACCCTAAACATGCTAAAGATGAGGTAAGTCGTAACAAGGTAAGTGTACCGGAAGGTGTACTTAGAATACTCAAGACGTAGCTATAATACCTAAAGCACTCAGCTTACACCTGAAAGATATCTGCCAAACCAGATCGTCTTGAAGCCTTCCTCTAGCTCAACCACCTAAACAGTGCAAAACGAAACAAACTTACTAGACAGATCTAAACTAAAACATTTTCCCAGTCCTAGTATAGGCGATAGAAAAGACACTTAGACGCGATAGAGACCAGTACCGTAAGGGAAAGATGAAATAGTAGTGAAAACTAAAGCAAAAAATAGCAAAGACTAGCCCTTGTACCTTTTGCATCATGGTTTAGCAAGAACAACCAAGCAAAGTGAACTGAAGTTTGCCCCCCCGAAACCCAAGCGAGCTACTTACGAGCAGCTATTAGAGCGAACCCGTCTCTGTTGCAAAAGAGTGGGACGACTTGTTAGTAGAGGTGAAAAGCCAACCGAGCTGGGTGATAGCTGGTTACCTGTGAAATGAATCTAAGTTCTCCCTTAATCCTCCCCACCGGACACACCCAAACCCCAATGAGATGATTAAGAGTTATTTAATGGAGGTACAGCTCCATTAAAAAAGGACACAACCTCGACTAGTGGATAAATCCTACACCAACCTAACTGTGGGCCCTAAAGCAGCCACCAACAAAGAGTGCGTCAAAGCTCCACCACCCAAAGATACCAAAACAAGATGAATCCCTTATCAGAAACAGGTCAACCTATGAATATAGGAGAATTAATGCTAAAATAAGTAACTTGGGGCCTCATCCACCCCTCTAGCGGCGCAAGCTTACATAAAAACATTATTAACAGACCCAGACATATACAAAAACTCCTACAAGACCCCGTATAAACTTACACTGTTAACCCGACTCAGGAGCGCCCGTAAGAGCGATTAAAATCTGTGAAAGGAACTCGGCAAAACCACAAGGCCCGACTGTTTACCAAAAACATAGCCTTCAGCAAAAACAAGTATTGAAGGTGATGCCTGCCCAGTGACTTAGGTTAAACGGCCGCGGTATCCTAACCGTGCAAAGGTAGCGCAATCAATTGTCCCATAAATCGAGACATGTATGAATGGCTAAACGAGGTCTTAACTGTCTCTCACAGATAATCAGTGAAATTGATCTCCCCGTGCAAAAGCGGGGATGTGAACATAAGACGAGAAGACCCTGTGGAACTTAAAAATCAACGGCCACCGCGAACCTAAAACTAACCCCACCGGGATCACCACCAATCGCAGAGCATGGCCGATATTTTTCGGTTGGGGCGACCTTGGAGAAAAACAAATCCTCCAAAAACAAGACCAAACCTCTTTACTTAGAGCCACCCCTCAAAGTGCTAATAGTGACCAGACCCAATATAATTGATTAATGGACCAAGCTACCCCAGGGATAACAGCGCAATCCCCCTCAAGAGCCCCTATCGACAGGGGGGTTTACGACCTCGATGTTGGATCAGGACATCCTAATGGTGCAGCCGCTATTAAGGGTTCGTTTGTTCAACGATTAATAGTCCTACGTGATCTGAGTTCAGACCGGAGCAATCCAGGTCGGTTTCTATCTATGAACTACTCTCCCTAGTACGAAAGGACCGGGAAAGTAAGGCCAATACCACAAGCACGCCTTCCCCCTAAATAGTGAAACCAACTAAACTATGAAGAGGACTCCTCCCACCACCCCAATCCTAGAAAAGGACCAGCTAGAGTGGCAGAGCCCGGCAAATGCAGAAGGCTTAAGCCCTTTACCCAGAGGTTCAAATCCTCTCCCTAGCTACACATGCCGCAAATGACAATAATAAGCTACCTCGTTATATCCCTCCTATACGCCATCCCAATTCTAATCGCCGTAGCTTTCTTAACCCTTGTAGAACGAAAAATCCTGAGCTACATACAGTCTCGCAAAGGCCCCAACATCGTGGGGCCTTTTGGCCTGCTCCAGCCAATCGCAGACGGAATCAAACTATTCATTAAAGAGCCCATCCGACCCTCCACCTCCTCACCATTACTTTTCATCATAATACCCATACTAGCCCTGCTCCTAGCCCTCACCGTCTGAGTACCCCTCCCCCTCCCATTCTCCCTAGTAGACCTAAACCTTGGAGTCCTCTTTATAGTGGCCATGTCAAGCCTGGCCGAATACTCAATTCTATGATCAGGTTGGGCCTCAAACTCAAAATACGCACTGATTGGAGCCCTACGAGCAGTCGCACAGACCATTTCATACGAAGTAACACTAGCACTTATCCTGCTATCCGTAATTATACTGACTGGAAACTATACACTCAGCACTTTCGCCATCGCACAAGAACCCCTCTACCTCATCTTCTCCTCATGACCCCTGGCAATAATATGATACGTATCCACCCTAGCAGAAACAAACCGAGCCCCATTTGACCTGACAGAGGGCGAATCTGAACTAGTCTCAGGCTTCAACGTCGAATATGCCGCAGGCCCCTTCGCCCTATTTTTCCTAGCCGAATATGCCAACATCATATTAATAAACACACTCACGGCCATTATCTTCTTAAACCCAAGCGCCCTAGGACCCCCTCCAGAACTATTCCCCATCATCCTAGCCACAAAAGTCCTCTTGTTATCCTCCGGCTTCCTGTGGGTGCGAGCCTCCTACCCCCGATTCCGATACGACCAATTAATGCACCTCTTATGAAAAAACTTCCTACCCCTCACACTAGCCCTATGCCTCTGACACACTAGCCTACCCATCTGCTACGCAGGCCTGCCTCCTTCCATGAGGAAATGTGCCTGAACCCTAAAGGGTCACTATGATAAAGTGAACATAGAGGTATAACAGCCCTCTCATTTCCTATCAACCTTAGAAAAGTAGGAATTGAACCTACACGAAAGAGATCAAAACTCTCCATACTTCCCTTATATTATTTTCTAGTAGAGTCAGCTAACCAAGCTATCGGGCCCATACCCCGAAAATGATGGTTCAACCCCCTCCTCTTCAAATGAGCCCCCATGCAACCCCCATCCTGGCCCTCAGCCTCGTACTGGGCACAACAATCACAATCTCTAGCAACCACTGAGTCCTGGCCTGAACCGGACTAGAAATTAACACACTAGCCATTATCCCCCTGATCTCCAAATCCCACCACCCGCGAGCAGTAGAAGCCGCAACAAAATATTTTTTAACACAAGCAGCTGCCTCCGCCCTAGTCCTATTCTCCAGCATCATTAACGCCTGGGCCACTGGCCAATGAGACATCACACAGCTCAACCACCCAACCTCATGCCTACTGCTAACAGCAGCAATCGCAATCAAACTAGGCCTAGTCCCATTCCACTTTTGATTCCCGGAAGTCCTACAAGGATCATCCTTAATAACAGCCCTCCTACTCTCAACCCTCATAAAATTCCCCCCACTAACCCTCCTCCTAATGACATCCAAATCACTTAACCCATCCCTGCTAACCGCCATAGCCCTAGCTTCAACAGCACTGGGGGGCTGAATGGGGCTTAACCAGACACAAACGCGCAAAATCCTAGCCTTCTCGTCCATCTCCCACCTAGGCTGAATCGCCATCATTCTGGTCTACAGCCCAAAACTAGCACTATTGACCTTCTACCTCTACACAATCATGACATCAGCCGTGTTTATGGCCCTCAACAAAATCAAAGCCCTCAACCTATCCATGATCCTGATCTCATGAACAAAAACCCCCGTACTAAACGCCACGCTAATGCTGATACTTCTCTCCCTAGCAGGCCTGCCCCCGCTAACAGGATTCATGCCAAAATGACTCATTATCCAAGAACTCACCAAGCAAGAAATAGCACCGGCAGCCACAGCAATCGCCATACTATCCCTACTTAGCCTATTCTTCTATCTACGCCTTGCATACCACTCAACAATCACCCTCCCACCAAACTCCTCCAACCACATAAAACAATGGTACACTAGCAAACCCCCAAGCACACCCACCGCAATCCTCGCCTCACTATCAATCCTCCTACTCCCCCTCTCCCCCATAATCCACGCTATTGTCTAGAAACTTAGGATAACACCCCCTTTAAACCGAAGGCCTTCAAAGCCTTAAATAAGAGTTAAACCCTCTTAGTTTCTGCACTAAGACCAACAGGACACTAACCTGTATCTTCTGAATGCAAACCAGACGCTTTAATTAAGCTAAAGCCTTCTCTAGGCAGACGGGCCTCGATCCCGTAAAATTTTAGTTAACAGCTAAATGCCTGAACCTACTGACTTCTGCCTAAGGCTCCGGCGCACTCTCATGCGCATCAATGAGCTTGCAACTCAACATGAACTTCACCACAGAGCCGATAAGAAGAGGAATTGAACCTCTGTAAAAAGGACTACAGCCTAACGCTCTAACACTCAGCCATCTTACCCGTGACCTTCATCAATCGATGACTATTCTCTACTAACCACAAAGATATCGGCACCTTGTACCTTATCTTCGGGGCATGAGCCGGAATAATTGGCACAGCACTCAGCCTGCTAATCCGCGCGGAACTAGGCCAACCAGGAACCCTCCTAGGCGATGATCAAATTTATAACGTAATCGTCACCGCCCATGCCTTTGTAATAATCTTCTTCATGGTGATACCCATCATAATTGGAGGATTCGGCAATTGACTAGTCCCCCTAATAATTGGCGCCCCTGACATGGCATTCCCCCGAATGAACAACATAAGCTTCTGACTCCTTCCACCCTCATTCCTCCTACTGCTCGCCTCATCTACCGTGGAAGCTGGCGCCGGTACAGGCTGAACCGTGTACCCACCCCTAGCTGGCAACCTAGCCCACGCCGGAGCCTCAGTAGACCTAGCCATCTTCTCACTCCACTTAGCCGGTGTTTCCTCCATCCTCGGAGCCATTAACTTCATTACTACGGCCATCAACATAAAACCTCCCGCACTCTCACAATACCAAACTCCACTCTTCGTCTGATCCGTCCTAATTACTGCCATCCTACTCCTCCTGTCCCTCCCCGTTCTTGCCGCTGGCATCACAATGCTACTAACTGACCGAAACCTAAACACCACATTCTTCGACCCCGCCGGCGGAGGAGACCCAATCCTGTATCAACACCTATTCTGATTCTTCGGCCACCCAGAAGTTTACATCCTAATCCTCCCAGGGTTTGGGATCATCTCCCACGTAGTCACATACTACTCAGGGAAAAAAGAGCCCTTTGGCTACATAGGAATAGTCTGAGCCATGCTATCTATCGGCTTCCTAGGATTTATCGTCTGAGCCCACCACATGTTCACTGTGGGGATAGATGTCGACACCCGAGCCTACTTCACATCTGCTACTATAATCATCGCCATCCCTACCGGAATCAAAGTATTTAGCTGACTCGCCACCCTACACGGAGGGACAATCAAATGAGACCCCCCAATACTCTGAGCTCTAGGATTTATCTTCCTATTCACCATTGGAGGACTAACAGGAATTGTTCTTGCAAACTCCTCCCTAGACATCGCCCTGCACGACACATACTACGTAGTTGCCCACTTCCACTACGTCTTATCCATAGGCGCCGTCTTCGCCATCTTAGCCGGATTCACCCACTGATTCCCACTCCTCACCGGATTCACCCTACACCAAACATGAGCAAAAGCCCACTTCGGAGTAATATTTACAGGAGTAAACCTGACATTCTTCCCACAACACTTCCTAGGCCTAGCAGGAATGCCCCGACGGTACTCGGACTACCCCGATGCCTACACGCTATGAAACACCATCTCTTCCATCGGCTCCCTAATTTCAATAGTGGCCGTAATCATGCTGATATTTATCATCTGAGAGGCCTTCTCAGCCAAACGAAAAGTCTTACAACCAGAACTAACCGCCACAAACATTGAATGAATCCACGGCTGCCCTCCCCCATACCACACTTTCGAAGAACCAGCCTTTGTCCAAGTGCAAGAAAGGAAGGAATCGAACCCTCATACACTGGTTTCAAGCCAGCTGCATTAACCATTCATGCTTCTTTCTCATGAGGCGTTAGTAAACCAATTACATAGCCTTGTCAAGGCTAAATCACAGGTGAAAACCCTGTACATCTCATGTGGCCAACCACTCCCAACTAGGATTCCAAGATGCCTCATCACCCATCATAGAAGAACTTGTTGAATTCCACGACCATGCTCTGATTGTTGCTCTAACCATCTGCAGCCTAGTCCTATACCTCTTAGCCCACATGCTAGTAGAAAAACTATCATCCAGTGCAGTAGACGCCCAGGAAGTAGAACTTATCTGAACAATCCTACCTGCTATCGTCCTAGTACTCCTTGCCCTCCCATCCCTGCAAATCCTCTACATAATAGACGAAATCGACGAACCAGACCTGACACTGAAAGCTATCGGCCACCAATGGTATTGAAGCTACGAGTATACAGACTTCAAGGACCTCTCATTCGACTCCTACATGATCCCCACTACAGACCTACCAAACGGCCACTTCCGACTCCTAGAAGTCGACCACCGCGTAGTTGTGCCCATAGAATCGCCGATCCGCGTAATTATTACTGCCGGAGACGTCCTACACTCATGAGCAGTCCCAACACTCGGAGTCAAAACAGATGCAATCCCAGGCCGACTCAACCAAACCTCATTCATCGCCACCCGGCCCGGGATCTTCTACGGCCAATGCTCAGAAATCTGCGGGGCCAACCACAGCTACATGCCCATCGTAGTAGAATCCACCCCACTTCCACATTTCGAAGCCTGATCATCCCTCCTATCAGCATCCTAATCATTAAGAAGCTATGCAACAGCACTAGCCTTTTAAGCTAGCTAAAGAGGAACCGCCCCCTCCTTAATGATATGCCTCAGCTCAACCCCGCACCATGATTCTCGATTATGGTCATAACCTGACTAACCCTCGCACTCCTCATCCAACCAAAGCTCCTGAACTTCACCTCAACCAACCCCCCATCAGACAAACCATCACTCACTACCAAACCCACACCATGAGCCTGACCATGAACCTAAGCTTCTTCGACCAATTCTCAAGCCCCAGCCTACTCGGCATCCCCCTAGTCCTCCTATCTCTACTCTTTCCGGCCCTATTATTTCCATCCCCAGGCAACCGATGGGTTAATAACCGACTATCTACCATCCAACTATGACTTCTGCACCTAATTACAAAACAACTAATAATCCCACTCAACAAAAACGGCCACAAATGGGCTCTGATACTGACATCACTAATAGTAATACTCCTCACAATTAACCTCCTAGGACTCCTTCCGTATACATTCACCCCAACCACCCAACTATCTATAAACATAGCCCTGGCTTTTCCCCTATGACTCGCCACCCTGCTAACAGGCTTACGAAACAAACCATCAGCCTCCCTAGCCCACCTACTGCCAGAAGGCACCCCAACGCCCCTAATCCCTGCACTAATCCTAATCGAAACAACCAGCCTACTAATCCGACCATTAGCACTAGGAGTCCGCCTCACAGCCAACCTCACAGCAGGCCACTTACTCATCCAGCTCATCTCCACAGCTGCCATTGCACTCGCGCCCATCCTTCCCGCAGTATCGATCCTGACAGTAGCCATCCTACTGCTCCTCACCATCCTAGAAGTAGCAGTGGCCATGATCCAAGCCTACGTCTTTGTCCTCCTCTTAAGCCTATACTTACAAGAAAACATCTAATGGCACACCAAGCACACTCTTACCACATAGTCGACCCTAGCCCTTGACCAATCTTTGGAGCAGCCGCTGCCTTACTCACAACCTCAGGACTAATCATATGATTCCACTATAACTCATCCACCCTACTCGCCGCCGGCCTCCTGTCAATACTCCTAGTAATATTTCAATGGTGACGAGACATTGTTCGAGAGGGCACTTTCCAGGGCCACCACACCCCTACAGTTCAAAAAGGCCTACGATATGGCATAATCCTCTTCATCACATCCGAAGCATTCTTCTTCCTGGGATTTTTCTGAGCATTCTTCCACTCAAGCCTTGCACCAACCCCCGAACTAGGAGGCCAATGACCCCCAACAGGCATCAAACCACTTAACCCCATGGAAGTTCCCCTGCTAAACACAGCCATCCTCCTAGCTTCGGGCGTAACCGTCACATGAGCCCACCACAGCATCACAGAGGGAAGCCGAAAACACGCTATCCATGCCTTAACACTAACGATCCTTCTAGGATTCTACTTCACAGCCCTTCAAGCAATAGAATACTACGAAGCCCCATTCTCAATCGCTGATAGCGTTTATGGCTCCACCTTTTTCGTTGCCACCGGATTCCACGGACTCCATGTAATCATTGGATCCACCTTCCTCACTGTCTGCCTCCTCCGGCTAATCAAATTCCACTTCACATCAAACCACCACTTTGGATTCGAAGCCGCGGCCTGATACTGACACTTCGTAGACGTCATCTGATTATTCCTCTACATAACCATCTACTGATGAGGATCTTGCTCTTCTAGTATATTAATTACAATTGACTTCCAATCTCTAAAATCTGGTGCAAAACCAGAGAAGAGCAATGAACATACTTACATTCATATTCTTCATATCACTAATTCTCAGCGCCATCCTAACCATGCTAAACTTCTGACTCGCCCAAATAAACCCCGACTCGGAGAAACTGTCACCATACGAATGCGGATTCGACCCCCTCGGATCTGCCCGCCTGCCATTCTCGATTCGATTCTTCCTCAGTAGCCATCCTATTCCTCTTATTCGACCTAGAAATTGCCCTACTACTCCCCCTACCATGAGCCGCCCAACTACAATCACCCCTACTAACCCTCGCCTGAACTGCAACTATTCTACTTCTCCTGACATTAGGGCTAGCCTACGAATGAGCCCAAGGAGGCCTAGAGTGAGCAGAATAAGCAGGGAGTTAGTCTAACCAAAAGACAGCTGGTTTCGGCCCAGCAGATTGCAGCCAACCCTGTGACTCTCTTATGTCACCCCTACACCTAAGCTTCTGCTCAGCCTTCGTCCTCAGCGGGCTAGGATTAGCCTTCCACCGAACACACCTAGTATCTGCTCTACTATGTCTGGAGAGCATGATACTTTCAATGTTCGTGGGCCTAACGATATGGCTCATCGAGAACCAAACCCCCTCATTCGCCGCAGTCCCAATCATCATATTAACCTTCTCAGCGTGCGAAGCAGGCACCGGCCTAGCTATCCTAGTAGCCTCCACACGCACCCACGGCTCCGACCACCTACACAACCTAAGCCTACTACAATGCTAAAAATTATCCTACCAACAATTATACTCCTCCCAACGGCTCTGCTATCCCCACCAAAATTCCTATGAACTAACACCACCCTGTACAGCCTGCTAATCGCCACCCTTAGCCTCCAATGACTAATTCCAACCTACTACCCCCGCAAATTCCTCTCCACCTGGGCAGGAATTGACCAAATCTCATCCCCCCTCCTAGTACTGTCCTGCTGGCTACTCCCACTTATAATCATAGCAAGCCAAAACCACCTCCAACGGGAACCCCTGTCACGAAAGCGGACCTTCATTTCAACCCTAATCATAGTCCAACCATTTATCCTCCTAGCTTTCTCCACCACAGAATTAGCCCTATTCTACATTGCATTTGAAGCCACGCTCATCCCAACTCTAATCCTAATTACACGATGAGGGAACCAGCCAGAACGCCTCAGTGCCGGCACCTATCTACTATTCTATACACTAGCAAGCTCACTACCCCTTCTGATCACGATCATACACTTATATGTAAAAATCGGCACCCTTCATCTGCCCACCCTAGAACTAACCCACCCAACCCTATCTACTTCATGAACAGGCATTCTATCAGGATTAGCACTTCTCATAGCATTCATAGTAAAAGCCCCTCTATACGGCCTACACCTCTGACTGCCAAAAGCCCACGTAGAAGCCCCCATCGCAGGCTCAATACTCCTTGCTGCCCTACTACTGAAACTGGGCGGCTACGGAATCATGCGAGTTACACTACTAATAGGACCACTATCCAACTTCCTCCACTACCCCTTCCTAACCCTAGCCCTATGAGGTGCCTTAATGACCAGCTCAATCTGCCTCCGACAAACAGACCTGAAATCACTAATCGCCTACTCATCCGTTAGCCACATGGGACTGGTCATCGCCGCAGGAATGATCCAAACTCACTGATCATTCTCGGGAGCAATAATCCTAATGATCTCCCACGGACTAACCTCCTCTATACTATTCTGCCTGGCCAACACAAACTACGAACGCACACACAGCCGAATCCTACTACTCACACGAGGCCTCCAACCCCTACTACCACTCATAGCTACCTGATGGCTGCTAGCCAACCTAGCAAACATAGCCCTCCCCCCAACAACAAACCTCATAGCAGAACTAACCATTATGGTTACCCTATTCAACTGATCTGCCCTCACAATCATTCTAACGGGAATTGCCACCCTACTAACCGCATCGTACACTCTATTCATGCTCCTAATCACCCAGCGAGGCCCAATTCCCTCCCACATTACAGCCATCCAAAACTCAACCACGCGGGAGCACTTGCTCATGACATTCCACATCATCCCCATGGCCCTCTTAATCCTCAAACCCGAACTAATCTCAGGAGCCCCCTTATGCAAGCATAGTTTAAACCAAACATTAGGCTGTGATCCTAAAAATAGAAGTTCAAACCTTCTTGCCTGCCGAGGGGAGGTTGAACCAACAAGAACTGCTAATTCTTGCATCTGGGTTTTAAACCCCAGCCCCCTTACTTTTAAAGGATAACAGTAATCCACTGGTCTTAGGAACCACCCATCTTGGTGCAACTCCAAGTAAAAGTAGTGAACCCAACCCTACTCATCAACACCCTCACACTACTCACACTGACAATTCTCCTGACCCCGATCATCCTCCCCCTCCTCTTTAAAAGCTTTAAAAACACCCCCCTTATTATTACCCGCACCGTAAAAACCGCATTCCTAATAAGCCTAGCCCCAACAACCACATACATCTACTCAGGACTAGAGTCTATCACCTACCACTGAGAATGAAAATTTATCATAAACTTCAAAATCCCACTAAGCCTAAAAATAGACCAGTACTCAATAACATTCCTCCCCATCGCCCTGTTCGTAACATGATCCATTCTCCAATTCGCTATGTGGTACATAGCCTCCGAACCGTACATGACAAAATTCTTCACCTACCTACTAACATTCCTAGTCGCCATGCTACTCCTAACGACTGCAAACAACATATTCCTCCTGTTCATTGGCTGAGAAGGAGTAGGAATCATATCCTTCCTCCTCATCGGCTGATGACACGACCGAGCAGAGGCCAATACCGCCGCCCTGCAGGCCGTAATCTACAACCGAATTGGAGACATCGGCTTAATCCTGAGCATGGCATGACTAGCAGCAACCTTCAACACCTGAGAAATCCACCAAGCCACCCACCCCCACCCAACCCCCACTCTCCCCCTCATAGGGCTAATCCTTGCAGCTGCAGGAAAATCTGCGCAATTTGGCCTACACCCCTGACTGCCAGCAGCAATGGAAGGCCCCACCCCCGTATCAGCCCTACTACACTCCAGCACCATAGTGGTAGCCGGAATCTTCCTACTCATCCGCATACACCCACTTCTAGCCACCAACCAAACAGCCCTAACCATTTGCCTATGCCTAGGCGCCCTATCAACACTATTCGCCGCCACATGCGCGCTGACCCAGAATGATATCAAAAAAATCATTGCCTTCTCAACATCCAGCCAACTCGGACTAATAATGGTCGCCATCGGACTGAACCTCCCACAACTGGCATTCCTGCACATCTCAACCCACGCCTTTTTCAAAGCCATACTATTCCTATGCTCCGGATCTATTATCCACAGCCTAAACGGAGAACAGGACATTCGAAAAATAGGTGGCCTGCAAAAAACACTCCCAGTCACTACCTCCTGCCTAACTATTGGCAACCTAGCACTCATAGGGACCCCATTCCTAGCCGGATTCTACTCAAAAGACCTCATTATCGAAAGCCTAAACACATCCTACCTAAACACCTGAGCCCTAACACTAACCCTTCTAGCCACTGCATTCACCGCAACCTACAGCATTCGCATAACCCTGCTAGTCCAAGCCGGGCGGACCCGCACCCTCCCAATAGCACCAATCAACGAAAACAACCCACTAATCACTGCCCCCCTAACTCGACTCGCCCTGGGCAGCATCATAGCAGGAATGCTAATCACCTCCTTTATTACACCAGCTAAAACACCACCAATAACTATACCCCCCATCACCAAAATAGCCGCCATCTTAGTAACAGCCCTAGGAATTATCCTAGCCCTAGAACTCTCAAACATAACACACACCCTCACCCACCCCAAACCAAACCACCTCATAAACTTCTCCTCCCTACTGGGGTACTTTAACCCCCTAGTCCACCGATTCTGCTCCAAGACCCTCCTAGAAAAAGGACAAAACATTGCCCTGCACCTAATCGACCTCTCCTGACTCAAAAAATTAGGACCAGAGGGCCTTGCTGAACTGCAAGTGGCCGCAAGCAAAGCCGCAACCCTAGCACACACAGGACTCATCAAGGCCTACTTAGGGTCCTTCGCCCTATCTATTCTAGTAATGATCTTAGCCACACAGACCCTCTAATGGCCCCCAACATCCGCAAATCCCACCCCCTACTAAAAATAATCAACAACTCCCTAATTGACCTGCCCGCACCCTCTAACATCTCTGCCTGATGAAACTTTGGGTCCCTACTCGCCATCTGCCTAGCCACACAAATTCTAACAGGCCTCCTGCTAGCCATACACTATACCGCAGACACCTCCCTCGCCTTCTCCTCAGTCGCCAACACATGCCGAAACGTCCAATACGGCTGACTCATCCGCAACCTACATGCCAACGGCGCCTCATTCTTCTTCATCTGCATCTACCTACACATCGGACGAGGCTTCTACTATGGCTCCTACCTGTACAAAGAAACCTGAAACACAGGAGTGATCCTCCTACTCACTCTTATAGCAACTGCCTTCGTAGGCTATGTCCTACCATGAGGGCAAATATCATTCTGAGGGGCCACCGTAATCACTAACCTGTTCTCAGCCCTCCCGTACATCGGACAAACCCTTGTAGAGTGGGCCTGAGGGGGATTTTCGGTAGACAACCCAACCCTAACTCGATTCTTCGCCATCCACTTCCTCCTGCCCTTCCTAATCGCAGGGATCACCCTAGTCCACCTAACCTTCCTGCACGAATCGGGCTCAAACAACCCCCTAGGAATCGTGTCAGACTGCGATAAAATCCCATTCCACCCATACTTTTCCTTCAAAGATGCCCTAGGATTTACCCTTATACTCACCCCTCTAATCGCATTAGCCCTATTTTCACCAAACCTCCTAGGAGACCCAGAAAACTTCACCCCAGCAAACCCGCTGGTAACCCCACCCCACATCAAACCAGAGTGATATTTCCTATTTGCCTACGCCATTCTACGCTCAATCCCAAATAAACTAGGAGGCGTCCTAGCGCTAGCTGCCTCCGTACTGATCCTGTTCTTAATCCCCTTTCTTCACAAGTCAAAACAACGAGCAATGACATTCCGACCACTCTCCCAGCTCTTATTCTGAGCACTAGTAGCCAACCTCCTCGTCCTAACGTGAGTAGGAAGCCAACCCGTTGAACACCCATTCATCATCATCGGCCAACTTGCATCAATCACCTACTTTACTATCCTCTTATTCCTCTTTCCCGCCGTAAGCGCCCTAGAAAATAAAATGCTTAACTACTAAATACTCTAATAGTTTATAAAAAACATTGGTCTTGTAAACCAAAGACTGAAGACTCACCACTTCTTAGAGTATCCCCCACAACCTCAGAGAAAAAGGACTTAAACCCTTATCTCCAGCTCCCAAAGCTGGCATTTTACGATAAACTATCCTCTGACCCTGACCCCTAAACTGCCCGAATAGCCCCCCGAGACAACCCCCGCACAAGCTCCAACACAACAAATAAAGTCAACAACAGCCCTCAGCCTGCAATCAAAAACATCCCAACCCCCCGCGAATAAAGCACAGCAACCCCACTAAAATCCAACCGCTCAACAAACATTCCAACACTGTCAACAGTGCTAACCCCAAACCCCCAAGACCCGATAAGTCCACCCAACACCAACCCCCCTAAAACCACCACCACAAATACCGCCGCATACCCAATTACACGCCGGTCACCTCAAGTCTCAGGAAAGGGCTCCGCCGCTAAAGCCACAGAATAAACAAACACTACCAACATACCCCCCAAATACACCATAAATAGCACCAAGGCTACAAATGAAACCCCCAAACTCAACAATCACCCGCACCCCGCCACAGATGCTATAACTAACCCAACAACCCCGTAATACGGCGAAGGATTTGATGCTACGCCCAAAACACCCAACGTGAAACAGATTCCTAGAAAAAACACAAAATAAGTCATTATTCCTGCTCGGCCACTATCCGAGACCTGCGGCTTGAAAAGCCGCTATTGTCTTCAACTACAGAAATAACCAAGCATAGCCCTAATAATGCCCCCCCCCCTTCCCCCCCCGGGATCTTATGGGGGTCATTTAGCTATGTACGTCGTGCATACATTTATATGCCCCATACATTAAGCTCTATGGTTCCGGTAATATCAACTACCTATCCATCATAACCTGCACACTTGGACTAAACCCATTACATGACAAACGGACATACTCTCCTACCCTAACATGCCTCCCAAACCGACTACCAGTGAATGCTCTAAGGACCATTCCATTACAGCTCACAATATCCTAGCTCCCAACCAGAACAAGGCCCACGTTGAATGAATGCTTGCTGGACATACCTTACTATTACTAGGTCCCATACCATAACTCATGAAGCTCCGTACCAGATGGATTTATTAGTCGTACACCTCACGTGAAATCAGCAATCCTTGCATATAATGTCCGATGTGACTAGCTTCAGGCCCATACGTTCCCCCTAAACCCCTCGCCCTCCTCACATTTTTGCGCCTCTGGTTCCTCGGTCAGGGCCATCAATTGGGTTCACTCACCTCCTCCTTGCCTTTCAAAGTGGCATCTGTGGAAGACCTCCACCATCTCAATGCGTAATCGCGGCATCCTCCAGCTTTTTGGCGCCTCTGGTTCCTCTTATTTTTTCCGGGGTTACCTCACAGCTGGCCCTTCCCAGTGACTTCGGGGGTCCCACAATCTAAGCCTGGACACACCTGCGTTATCGTCCTATCCTATATCTCAGGGGCTACTCGATGAGACGGTTGGCGTATATGGGGAATCACCTTGACACTGATGCACTTTGACCACATTCAGTTAATGCTCTCCTCCGCAGCTCTATATAATAGGGCTATTTAGTGAATGCTCGATGGACATACCTTAAAAACGAAACCACCACCCCCCCGACCCGACGATATATATATACACAAATACATAATTTTTTCCAAATTTATTAGAGAAACTCCAGTACTACGAAGCAACAAAATCCGACAACAATCATTACTTTAACCCTTACAAATATTACCCGAATCGCCAGCTACCTATCCC